TAGTGCGGCTTTACTGCTGTTTTCTTTATTATTGATAGGAATTATCTTGTTAAGACCCTATTAATTGATTAAAACCTCAGATTCATACTAGAACCACGATGATTCAATAAAACCCTTTCAAACTAAGTCCCAAAATTCCCTGAGTAAGAACCGTTGGATCATCACTTATTCAATGAATAGATATAATGACTAAAAATCCAAAGAAACCTTTGTCCTTTGATCAAAATAAGCCTAAACGAAAGTTTAGTTTGAAAAAAAAAAAAAAAATTTCGAAGTCCGGCCACGAGGTCTAACTATTAAGTATGAATCATAGTTCTAATACTTTGTAATCTATTTCATATATATATTCCGTGCTCCAGATACTAGAATGAATATCCGACGAAGTAAAACCATCTCTATCAAGATGACAGACCCATTCTCTGTACTATCCATAGGATCAATTATACCAAGTCACACACTCATATTCCGGAAATACAGAAACAAAGAAATTCCACGGTCGAACTACCAAAATAGAATGGGATAAAAATCATAAACCTAAACGCTTCGTTTTGTATTGAAAAAGCCAGTTAATGGTTCTTGTGAATCTAATTCATTGAAATTCCATCCAGTAAAATGGAAGAATTATAAATCTCCAAAATAATCGATAGGAATATCGCAAATAGAGCCATTGCGAGACCCATCAAAGGAGTAGTTCCCCACCCAGGAGCTACTTTACCATATTCTGAATTCAATGGTTTCAATAAACTCCCTGCATTAGTTCGTTTGGGGCGGCCAGATCTAGAACTACCCTCAACGGTTTGTGTAGCCATAATATTTTATATTCAGTAAGATCTGTTGACTTTGTATACCATTCCGTTGTAAATAAATGATCTTATCATAGATCCATTGTGGTCTTAAAACTATATAATGTCTTAAAACTATATAATAATGGAAACAGCAACCCTAGTTGCCATCTTTTTATCCGGTTTACTTGTAAGTTTTACTGGGTACGCCTTATATACTGCTTTTGGGCAACCCTCTCAACAACTAAGAGATCCATTCGAGGAACACGGGGACTAGTTGAAGTAATGATCCTCCCAATATTGGGAGGATCATTACTTTCAATTGAGATAATGAAAAATCATTTCACCTTTTTAGTTGGAACTTTAGGCGGTTCTCGAAAAAAGATAGCGAAAAAAATTATTCCTAGAGTTGAGACTAAAAGGAATGTATAAACCAATGCTTCCATAGATTTGATCGTGGTTTACAATTATAGCTTCCATACCTGTTTATTGGGGATCGTCTCCCGGATAAAAAAAGAACAAGAGTCAAAAGTCAAAGAAAAGGCAGTGATTCAAATCAAGATTTATCCGGTACCCTATATCAAATCACAAAATAAAAATGAAAAGTAACAAGTAACAAAGCAATATTGTATCAAACTACTTGTCTTCTTGTAGTTGGATCTCCGAGTTTTTGGAATGCTCCAAATTCCACTTGAGCATCTAAATCTGGATCAATACCAGCAAAAACATCTCTAAACAAGGTTCTAGCGCCATGCCAAATGTGTCCGAAGAAGAAGAGCAAAGCAAACGAAGCATGCCCAAAAGTAAACCAACCCCTTGGACTGCTACGAAAAACACCATCGGATTTCAAAGTAGCACGATCTAATTCAAAAATTTCACCCAATTGAGCGCGTCTAGCATATTTTTTCACAGTAGCGGGATCACTATAACTGACTCCGTTGAGTTCGCCGCCATAGAACTCGACAGTTACACCTACTTGTTCGACACTATATTTTGATTCTGCCCTTCTAAAAGGAACATCGGCTCTAACAATTCCGTCTCCGTCTACCAAAACAACCGGAAATGTTTCAAAAAAAGTAGGCATACGACGTACAAAAAGTTCGCGCCCCTCTTTATCTCTAAAGATAGGATGTCCTAACCACCCAACAGCTATTCCATCCCCGTTGTCCATTGAGCCCGCTCTGAATAACCCCCCCTTTGCCGGATTATTGCCGATGTAATCATAAAAAGCCAGTTTTTCAGGAATTTTAGACCAAGCTTCAGATAAACTTTGATTTTCAGCTAACCCAGCACCAATTCTGCGATATATTTCTTGTTGGAAGTATCCTTGATCCCATTGATAACGAGTGGGACCAAATAATTCAATCGGGGTAGTTGCTGAACCATACCACATAGTTCCGGCAACTACAAAAGCTGCAAAAAAGACAGCAGCAATACTACTGGAAAGGACAGTTTCAATATTTCCCATACGTAATCCTTTGTATAGGCGTTGAGGTGGACGGACACTAAGATGGAATAGACCCGCCAATATGCCCAATGTCCCTGCTGCAATATGATGAGAGGCTATTCCTCCCGGAACAAAAGGATCAAAACCCTCCACACCCCACGCCGGATTTACGGATTGTACCCTTCCCGTTAGTCCATAAGGATCGGACACCCATATTCCAGGACCATACAACCCTGTTACATGAAATGCACCAAAACCAAAGCAAGCCACC